CGAAATGCTGCAGTTCTTATATAGAATTTCTTAATAAGTAATTCGTGAGATCATGCACCTGGCTTTCCTATTTAGGACGTAAAGGGTACAGCCGTTTGGCTCCAGCTTATTCTTGAAATAAACAACTCACAAACACTCCCTTTCCAAAAAAAATTAATACACCAATCACTACACTTAGATTTATTAGATTTGTTGCTAAAATATCGGTATTAAATCCGAAACTCCCGGCGGATGGCCAGTAGTCCAAAGAAACGAAAGAATCGGTTACATTTTTCATGGAATCTCCTCTTAGATTATAGATAGATTAAAAATCAACCAACCATAGTTTTTTTCTATCACTTTGTCCCTCTTTTTTTTATTTATTCTTTTCTTTTTGTTTTTGAAATCGAGTCAAAAAAATAGTCGAGTTCTACAGTACCCCTTGATTGTTGAAACACCTCATAAAGAAAAAAATCAAAAGACTTCCCGTGAACTACGAACGGGAAGGATGAAAGCGAGTCGGTATGCGAATTCCTCAGTCGAAAATAAGCTCGTCCCGTAGGTTGACGTTAGTTTATCAACAAAAAAAGGAATTGTAGGGGTGAAATATTGATCTAATTTGAAAAAAGCAAACAAGTACAAAAAACAATGAAAATTAAACAAAAGGATTCGCAAATAAAAGTGCTAATGCTACAACCAATCCATAAATCGTTAACGCTTCCATAAAAGCTAGACTAAGCAATAGAGTACCTCTTATTTTTCCCTCTGCCTCGGGCTGTCGCGCGATACCTTCGACAGCTTGGCCCGCAGCAGTACCTTGGCCAACCCCAGGTCCAATAGAAGCAAGCCCTACAGCCAATCCAGCAGCAATAACGGAAGCAGCAGAAATCAGTGGATTCATGAGAAGTTCCTCGTCCCAACAAAAATAAATGGTTAATGATACAATCAAGCAATCAATTTGAATTGAATTATTGGTAAACTAATATTATTTATTATTGAATCATCCGAACTACTTCGAAATCTCTTTTTTTGCTTCTTTTATATCGACAGAGTCTTTGTGACTCCATAAAACTTTCGTATTTATATTTATGAACTGTTATTTAAATTAGTCCATCTTTTATTTAGTTGCTCTCTTTATTCAGCCAATTCACAGTCACAACGATACGACAAGACTTCTATTGGAACCCACTAGTAGTAGCGCAAATGAAATTTTTTTTTAGTTCATATATAACTCGTCACTAGTAAATTTAATATATACATGTCTTTCTTACATCGCGTAAACCATTAGATTCAATCGGATTCGAGAATCAATCCCCTTTTTTTAGGAACCTTTTTTTTGTAAATTTATTATCTCAAGTATATTAAGTATAAGATTATACCGACAAAATCAAAGTCAAAGTAAATGTGCAAAGAAAATTGTGAGTCGAGAATGAGTCGACAAATTAAGGTCACGAGAGAATTTTAGGAAAAAGATCTTTTAGATTAGATCTCTTTCCTTTTTTTTTTTTTTTTACAACTCTCTAAAATCTTATCTTATGGTTTAGGATTTTTTTTGTTCCTAGATTTCTAATCTCTATTGGATTTCTATTGTATATAGAGCACACCCTTTCCATTTCTATTTGTTAAGGCAATCGATACATAGATTAATTTGCGCTAAACTAAAAAACGACTAGTTCAATGATGTCCTTCCATAGATTCACCTATATAAGCCGCAGCTAAAGTTGCAAAAATAAGAGCTTGAATACCACTTGTAAATAAGCCAAGGAACATGACAGGGAGAGGAACCACTAAAGGTACTAAAGAAACAAGAACAACAACTACTAATTCATCTGCTAAGATATTCCCAAAAAGTCGAAAACTAAGTGATAACGGCTTTGTGAAATCTTCTAAAATATTAATAGGTAAAAGGACTGGGGTTGGTTGAATATATTTACCGAAATAGCTTAATCCTTTTTTGGTAAGACCCGCATAGAAATATGCGCCTGAGGTGAGTAAAGCCAAAGCAACTGTCGTATTTATATCATTCGTTGGTGCCGCTAACTCTCCACGAGGTAATTCTACGATTTTCCAAGGTAAAAGAGCTCCTGACCAATTCGAAACAAAAATAAATAGAAACATAGTTCCAATAAATGGAACCCAGGGACTGTATTCTTCTCCAATTTGGGTTTTACTCACATCTCGAATGAATTCAAGAACATATTCGAAAAAATTCTGACCTCTAGGTGGAATGGTTTGTGGGTTACGAACAGCTATCGTAGCTGAACCTAATAAGATAGCAATTACAACCCACGAAGTAATAAGTACTTGTCCGTGGACTTGGAAACCGCCTATTTGCCAATAGAAATGTTGGCCTACTTCCACACCGGCTATATCATAGAACCCTTTAGGTGTGTTCATGGAACATGATAGCACATTCATATTTCCCTCTGATAAAAAAAATCACAAAATTATTTTGATTCAACCATCTCTTTGTCTACTTGAATGGGGTATTTGAACTAGCAACTCTGTTTTTTTTTTAGTAGCTAATCACATATTTTTTTTATAGTAACTTAGTACCCGTTCGTTTTTAAACATTTAGAAAAAATAACCGATCCACAAAATCGAGCTAAAAGTTTTTATCTTATTATTCATTTAATCAAGGATTTCTTAGATAGTTAGAACGGCCCTCACAAATAGCGAATACTAATTTGTTAAGAATTAAGCGGATTGAAGATATAGCGTCATCATTTGATGGAATCGAAATATCTGCAAGATCAGGATCACAATTTGTATCGATTAAAGAAATTGTTGGAATTCCCAGGGTTATACACTCGCGCAAGGCCGTATATTCTTCATGCTGATCGACGATGATTACAATATCGGGCAATCCTGTCATATATTTAATTCCGCCCAGATATGTTTGCAAGCGATATAATTGTCTTTTCACCATAGCCGCATCTCTTTTTGGAAGACGGGTGAACCTTCCCATTTTTTGTTCCATTCTCAAATCCCTGAACGTTTGAAGTCTCGTTTCTGTAGTAGACCAATTCGTTAACATTCCGCCGAGCCATTTTTTATTAACACAATGACACCTAGCCCTTACTGCCGCCCGTCCTACTGAATCAGCTGCTTTAGTTTTGGTACCAACAATCAAGAATTGTTTTCCTCTATGTGCTGCCTCAAAAACCAAATCACAGGCTTCGGATAAAAAACGAGCAGTTCTAGTAAGATTTGTAATATGAATACCGTTACGCTTTGCAGAGATATAAGGTGCCATTTTAGGATTCCATTTTCTAGTACCATGGCCGAAATGAACTCCTGCCTCCATCATTTCTTCTAAGTCGGCGGTCGAATATCTTCTTGTCATTTCCCCCCAACCCCCCCCTTAAATTTAAATAAAAAAAAAAGAGAGGAGGAACCAAATAACTAATTGTTTTGTTCCGATGGAACCTGCTGTTATACCGTAGATTGTCCGTAGATAAACCGAACAAGCCAGTAGTCTTTTCGAAGGAGGTCTCCACTTTTAAGTTTAAGAATGATTAAATTCTCTAACCTATTGTTAGCGTATATCATGGAATGTCTTTCAAAGACACGAATCAACTAATTTTCGGTGGTGAAACAAAATATCTCTAATTTCCCCCCGGAAAAGATTGTTTTTTTTGTCAAAAGAGCCGTTCACTAATCCTTTCAATCCAGTACCAACGGGTATCATACCACCCAAAACAACGTTCTCTTTCAGACCTTTCAACCAATCGATTCGACCCCGGAGAGCTGCTTTTGCTAAAACTCTAGCAGTTTCTTGAAAACTGGCTTCCGCTATGAAACTTTGAGTATTGAGCGATGCTCGAGTTATTCCCAATAAGAGGGCTCGGTAACAAATTGCTTCTTCGAACACGCGACCCAGTCGTTCTGCTCTCAACACTCCAATTAATTCTCCGGGTGAAAAAACATTAGACATTCCATCTTCCGAAACCAACACCTTTGATGTTATTTGACGTACAATAATTTCTATATGCTTATTATGAATCTGCACCCCCTGTGATCGATAAACCTTTTGAATCTTATTAACCAAAGAGATACGACTTTGCACTATCGTTAGCTCAGCACCAATTAAGAATGCCCATGGAATTCCAACAATTCTTGTTATACGTTCGTTCCAACCCTTAAACCTCTTTTCTAAATTCATCGATATTGAATCAACCGAACGAACTTCTAACACCTGTTCGACTTTTGGAAGTCCCTGGGTTATATCACCAGATCTCGATTTTTCATATATAAAGGTAATTAAAGGGTCTCCTTCATACAGGATTTCCCCATAATGGCCATGAACTGTTGCTCCCGGAGTGGCCAAATAAGGCTTAGCTAATCGTATTACTACAGAGTCAACTTCAACAAGTAGAATTTGACCTGATTTTAGGCGTGGTCCGTTTTTGGCTATACATATATTGTCACAAATAAACTGCCCAAGACTCATTATTATAGATCTTTCTTGACAATAATTGGGCTGGAGAAAGTACCAATTCAAATTAAAAATAGTGTTACTTTCCGGGGCGGGTTTATAAATTGTCGCGTTTTCATCCATTAAATAATAGTTTTGAATTACTTGCCAAGTATGTTTTAAATTTTCCAGTTTCATCGGATTATGGGTTAGTAAATGGTACAATGTATAACCATTCGTAATTAGAAAGACTGTTCCTAAAGGACCCGTCGAATTCTTAATTGGAATTCGAGGATCTTTTGTAATTTGAATTGATTCTTTTAACAAATTGGCATAGTTTACTGGCTCCATTCTAAAACAATTATATGATGACAGAATTATCAACAACTGTGATCCCGTATTTCGATTCAATGGGGTATGAATAGTTCGTTGATTTTGATTAAGGGGTTGTTCTATTCTTCCCTTGGAATAAAGGGAAGAAAACGGATTCATATTGGTTAAATCCGATCCATTATCAGATAGCAGTCCGGAGACCGCCGGATCATTTCTTTTTACGATATATGAAAGAGTGGATTTCGATAAGTTGATTCTTAGAAAATGTTGACTCAAACCCTTTGACCCTAGTTCAACAAAGTAAGCACGGGCTTCTTGACTAGACGAACTTTTTTGGTCTTGGTCCCAATTCAATACTAAACAAGTTCGAACTAATTGAATAGTTGTATGCGAAATTCCTCGAATTGGTTTACCATTTCGATAAAGGATATAATTGACAACTTGCAGTTTCACATTATCCCTTTCCTGAAATATATCCGACGGGAAAAGCGTTCCGAAAGTTATACCGTCCTTTATTTCATATGTGACGACAGGCCGAACCAAAACAAAATACTTTTTCTTCCGAGGCGTGATCCGTTGAACATACATCCAATTTTTCCTTTTTTTGTATTCTGAGGCAGTTGGTTTTCGTGTTCCTCGGGTTATCAAAACGCCGCTATGTCGGGATATCTTATCCATCTCGCCAGGAAAATGGATATCTCCGGCAAGTATTTTAAGTTCAATTCTTTTGTTTTTTCTCTCCACCCGGACCAACCCACCTACCCGGCTTCTTATATTTAAAGTAATTTGTGTATCTACGCCAATAAGACTATTGTTCCGTACCATTATGGAAGAAGATCCCGGTAAGATATGCACTTCCTCGGGAATAAAAAAAAACGGATCGACTTTCATTTGCATTTGGGATTTTGTCCTAAATTCCTTGCCTCCTCGATACTCAAGTAAATCCTCTTTTTTGGCTATTGAGTGCATTTCTATCGGCCGAGATTTAGTAATGCCCGAACTCTTTCTTCTGTATCGAGGATCGTCGAAATAAGCCAGAATGCTATTTCTACGGAAAATCCCGTTCATAGGGATTTCCATAGGGATTTCACCAGAGATGCCTGAAGGGGGCTTTAGTGTGTTCTCGCGTTCTTGAATCGAATGCAGTGGAATGATGAATCGATTTCTTCGCCTCTTTGAGAATAAATTCAAATTCGGATATAGAATGGTCGTATCGTTGAGATTAGAACGACGAGTACAGATAATTCGGCTAAGGGCTGAATAATCATAAATCCTATCGTCTTTTTGAATGTTACCCGAAAAAAACCAAGGAAGTACTTTTTTTCTCGAATGATCTTTTGTTCCTGATAAGTTTGAAGTGGATCTTCTCCGGCTAGACCAAGAATGCGTACTCATTTGATCTTGATCCTTGTGTAGCGAAAGTGAGACTAAACAGGATCCGCACGGTTCGCCTAATAATACCCATAAATGGCTTGTTTTTGGTAATAGATGAACATTACCGTATGTAAATTCGGGTGCATGATACACATCGCAGCTCCAGTGCATTTCTCCGTCTGAGTCAGCATAAATATGTTTCCGAACTTTCTCTTTAAAATTAAAAGTGGATGCTCGCGCGCGAATCTCAGCAATCACTTGTTCTGATTGGACATATTGATCAGTTTGAACTAAAATAAAACTTTGAGATGGAATATTTACATAATGTCGAATATCTTCAGTTTCAATCGTTACTAACAAGTTTAGAGAACATATAAACGCGGGATGCCCATGGCGTGTACGTGTCGGATGAACCAAATCCGCGTTGAATTTGATTTTTCCATTAGATGGGGCCCGCAAATGTTCTGCAGTACCCCCCGTGAAAACTCCACCCGTATGAAAAGTTCTTAATGTTAATTGAGTACCCGGTTCTCCAATCGATTGTCCGGCAATAATACCTACAGCTTCGCCCAACTCAACCAGGTTACCATGAGCAGGACTCCGCCCATAACATAATCGACAGATCCAAGATGCACTCCTACAAGTAAAAGGAGTTCGAATAGCTATCGTTTGTACTCGAAGGGTTAGGAATTGATTCATAAGTCCAATCCCAATGTCGTGATTTCGGGTGGCTATACACCGGGTGCCAATATAGATATCATGAGCTAATACACGACCCATTAATGTTTGTATCAAAATTCTTTCCGGTATCATCCCATCCGTACGACTCACAGAACTAGCACGAACGGTACCACAATCGGTTCGGCGTACAACAATGTGTTGAACTACTTCGACAAGTCGGCGCGTGAGATATCCAGCATCTGATGTTCGTACGGCAGTATCCACAACCCCTTTCCGGGCTCCGTAGCACGAAATGATATATTCTGTTAAAGAAAGTCCTTCGCGTAAATTGCTTTGAATGGGTAAATCAATCATTTGGCCTTGAGGGTCCGACATTAATCCTCGCATACCTACTAATTGATGGACTTGAGAGACATTTCCTCTGGCTCCCGAAAAAGACATCATATGAACTGGATTAAGGGGGTCAGTTATCCTAAAATTAGGATTCATTTCTTGTCGCAAATATTCACTTGTGGAATACCATATTTCAATGGATTGGCGTAATTTTTCTACCGCGTGTACATTCCCATAATGATAATGCTTTTCTAAAATAAAACTTTGTTCTTCAGCATCTTGAACTAGCCATCTCTTCGAGGGTATTGTTAAAAGATCATCAATTCCTAATGAAATGGCTGTAGCAGTAGCTTGTTGAAAACCCAGAGTCTTGACTTGATCCA